GTTCAAATACTAATCACACAATTATAATTTGATTTGAAATCAAATAGTTTTATTTAACTTAAGTATCTCTAGAGGATTGGATAGTATAATCTATCCAAAATATTATTAGCAGTAATAAGAAAAACCCTCAACTATAATTACCATAATCAAATAACTAACTAATACTTAAATGATACAAAACCATATAAAACCTCAAATAAAAAAACCATGAATATAATAAACAAAAAACTTAAATAATACAATAAAGAACCCCATAAAGTTAACATCTTTCTCGCTTTAAGAAGTAAAACTACTTCAACATCCAATAATACAAAAAAGACTAATAAAACTAAGAATCCCATACTAAATTTTCTTGATTGAGCACCAAAAGAACTAAATCCACACTCATAGGGAGTAACATACTTAGAAAAATACCTACTATTTCTAGAAGAATTATAAAAAAACGATAATAAATTATTTATAACCACTATATTAGCGGAAGAATAAACCTCAAATATTACTATATCAGAGTAACCTGCCTTTGCAGCCCTACTAATAATTCGAAACTCTTTTTCAAGAAACTTTTACCCCCAAAGAAAAAATTATTTTTTTAACTAACTTCGATCAACGCATACAAGCTATAAAGCTTTCTTAGGGTTAACAGCCCCACAATTTTTTTAATCTATGAATGCACACACAAAAGATAAAGATACCAAAATAAATAATGATATAATGACAACCCCTCACATGATCGAAACAAAATAATCATAACGTATACGCGGAAAACAAGCTCGACAGAAAATTAATAAATATATGTGAAAAAACATAAAAAAAATATTAAACCAAAAACCAAAAAATAATACTCTTATAAACCACCCAAAAAAAATCATTATAGCATACTCTCTAGCAAAAATTAAGGCAAAAGATATTCCATAATAATCTGTTTTAAATCCTCTGACTAAATCTCTCTCTGATTCAGAAAAATCAAAAGGTGAACGTTGACACTCACATAATAAACATATAAAAAAAAATAAATATACGAAAAAACCTTGCCATATTAAACCTATATGCAATAAATCAATTCTATAGCCCTGTTTACTTATACCAAACAATAATATAATACACATTAGAGCTCCCTCAAAAGTTACACTTCTAAAAGATGCTCGTAATCCGCCATACAATGAATACTTAGACTGACTACCTCAACCACATAACAATACTCCATAACCACCTAAACTAGAAAAAACTATAAGTCAGGGTAAACCAATTTTATTGTCTAATAATAAAAAATTAAATTTTAAAAAATAAAATATAAAAATAAAACAAGTAAAAAAAAATAATAATAAACTTAACCTATATACAAACCTACGATATTTAAAAAATCTTATATAACCATTAAATAATTTTACTTTACCTATCAACTTTAAAAAATCAGCTAAACTTTGCATTAAACCAAATAAAGATACCTTATTTGGACCAACTCGAGATTGAGATAAACCCAATATCTTACGCTCAATCAATACAAAAAAAAAAACTAACACAAAAAAAAATATTATTGATATAAATAAAAAAACTAACCAAAATAAAGATAAAACCACAACACACTGATAATATCACCCCTATTTTGACAAAATAGAATTCTAAGTTAAAACTAAGTATGTTTATAATAAATGAAAATATAAATCCCACCCATATGACGCAAACATATTATTCTAAATAAACTAATTTATTAGCAATAATCCCTAAAGAATAACTTTTACGTGTAAAATAAATATTTTATTTAAACTACCTTGCTAATAATCGACTATAACGTGTCTCAGATCTAAAACCTAATATTTTTGTTGACTCAGAAATAAAAAATCAATAATAAAAAACTTGTTCAACTATTGAATATGACAATCAAAAAATAAAAGTAAAAAAATATAAACTTAAACATCTATACATAAATGCCCCCAATATCTTATATAATATTATAAATCTTCATGGAAAAGGAAATAATAAAAATAAAAACATGACAGGAACTTTATAAAATAATATTATTTCTGAGTTTCGCAAAAACAAGTATAACAAAATAAATATATAAAAACAACCTAAAATAAAATAAACTAAAAAATATAAAAATTTACCTCTTGAACCAAAAATAATTAATTTTATAGAAGAACTTAATCTAGTAGAAACTATAAGACTTCTTCAATAATTATTTGATTTTAATAATACTCAAATACTAACAAGAAAAGTAAAAAAAAATATTAATTCATAAGATACAATAAAAGAAGATCAAAAATTACTTATTGAACAAATAAAAATTATTGGCAACTTAAAAAAGGTACTTAATAAAAATATAGGCATTCATCCTCTTATAGAATATAAACTTATCATTCAACCAGAAAATGGAAAAATACCTAGCTTAAAAATAATCCCTAAGGCTAACAAAGTTATTTTATTTATTACTCAACCAGATAATAATAATAAACCACTAAAAGAAGTAACCACAAAAAATAAAACAGCAGCCTTAAAAGGAACATTATATCTGGCTGGACCAGATTTAAAAAAGAAAGAAATAATAAAAACTAATGACATTATTTCTAATAAAATAGTTAGAAATACCAAACTTCTATTAAATAGACCTATTAAACCAAAACCAAATCTTAATAAAATCATAAAAATATAATACATTATAAAAACTTAATACTTAAAATATGATGCATATCTCTAATTAAAGATAACATCATTACATGTGACACATAAGTTAATAAAAAACACATAAAGACTTCATAAAAAAAATAAAATATAGAAAATAAAAAAATAAACGAAAAAAAAAATCTAAAATTTCAATATATTATAGACTCAGCAAACTGACTTCCTAATGTTAGTGTAACCATATAAGCAAAAGAAAGATTTACTAATAAACGTAATATTAGAGTTACTGGACGAAGCATTTGACTACTACACTCACCTATAAAAATAAAAGGAGCCACTAAAATTGAAAATCATATAGAAGGCAATCCAGATGGAAATGATATTATAATAATCTTTAAAAAATTTATTAATTTATATATTGCTATACCTAAAGAACGAAGACCAACTAAAAAAGGTATAATAGCATAAATAATAGCAAAACTTCATATATAAGGAAACTGTGAAACTAATAATATAAACAAGCATCCTATTGTAAAATAAGAATAAAAAAATCTTTGGCTATTCAAAAATAAGTTAAAAAATACAGAAAATCGTTTCAACATCTTTTATCGTAATAAACATCTTTAGCTCTTCAAACTAACACTCTAAATCTTGAGCTAGATAAAAAATAATAAGAAATAACTAATTTCCTAGATGACCAAAACATCTTATGCTAAACAACATCTTATTAACTTACAACTAATATAATAGACAACATCAATAATAATAAGAATCTTAAAAAATATTTAAAATTATATTTTTGGTAATAATCTAAACCCAATCGTCGAATATATAACCTACCAAATAATATTATAGGGATTAAACTCCCAAATAATAAATATAATATTAACAAAAAAACAAAAAAATAACTAATTTTTGAAACTCCTGCTAAAACCCATAGTTCAATAAAAAAACTTAAGGAAGGAGGAAATGATGCAACATAACAAAATCCTACTATTCTAATAATCAAACTATATAAGGCACCTTTTATACTTCAACTAATATATAATAATTTACGACTTCCTCCTAACCCACATAAATATCAAAAATATATAAATAAATAAGCAGATGATAATCCATGAGAATAACAAAATATAGAACTACCCGACATCCTATACTCCGAAATTCTTATAATTGCTAATAAAGCTATTCCTATATGAGATAAACTTAATAAAGCCAATCAACGCTTACCATCTATCTCATAAATAGCTGAAAAAAAGCAAAAAATAGAAAATAAAAAAACAAAACACACATAATATTTTATAAAAAGTCTATCAGGAATAAAAAAAAAGATTACACGTAACGCTCCAATTATACCTAACTTCATTATATAACCTCTCAAGCAGACAGAAACAGGAGTACTAGCTTCTGCATGAACAATAGGTAATCAAACATGAAAAGGTGCAAAAGGTATCTTAGTTGTAAAAAGGAAACCCAAAATAATAAATAATCAAATAGTATCTAATGAAGATCAATCAATAAATAAAAATCTCCCACTTCATAATGAAAAACAACAAAAACCCCATATAAGAGGTAATCCAGAAAAGATAGAATAACCCAATAAATATCAACCAGCTAAAAATCGCTCTGAATATGGAGAATCTATATATAATAAAAAAAGAATAATAATTATAGCACTCTCATAAAAAATTCAAAATAATAAAGATTTACCAACAACAAAACATATTATCGAACTCATTCCTGTAAAACCTAATAATAATAAACTAGATATACTTATATAAGAACCTATTAATGGTATCAAACAAATAAATAATATTAACACTAACAAAGATAAATAAAAAGAAAATTTATCAACATATAGATAAACCCCAAAAAAATTTATAAAATCCCTATAAAAACCTACCTCTTTATCTCACCCTCTTAATAAAATAAAATAAAGAAAATAAATTAAAAAACCTCCTATAAAGAAACAATATAATTTAAATCTCTTGATACCCACATTCGACTCATTACAACCAAACCAAAAGATATCTCTAATGTCATTATTGTTAACAACGATAAAAAGACAGTCCCTGTTTTTTCTTTTTTTTTAAGCAGACAATAAAATAATAATAAAACTTTAAAATTTTCTAATATAATCAATAAATTTATAAAATTTTTTATTATTATCAATAAAGAAAAAAATATAAGAAAAAAAAATACACTATTAATCATCCATAGCTAAAAATAATAAATAATCATATAACTTTAAAAAAAATAAAGATATACATAATATAAAATTTCTTAGAATTCTCATTAATTGACATAAACCTGTAGGATCCATAGACCCAAGCACGCCTAAAAAAATAAAACTATAAGAAATAAATCAAAATACTAAACGACGAAAACTTCTATTAAAACCAGTCATCCAACTTGGTGAAGGCAATCAAAATAAAAATAATACTAATACCACTGCTAGTAAACCACCAATCTTATTTTCTATTGAACGTAATATTGCATAAAATGGTAAAAAATACCACTCTGGCTTAATTTTTGTTGGTGTGGAAAGTGAGTTGGGTATCATAAAATTTTCCTTACAACTAGTTAATCAAGGATTATAACAAGTTAAAACTAAGGTAATTAAAATTACAAATAACCAAACAAATAAATCCTTACGAGTATATAAGTTATGAAAATAAATTGAATCTGAATAACTATCCCTACTATTAAAAGAATCCCTTGATCCAATCTTATGTAAACTAACTAGGTGTAAGATAATTAAAAATAATATAATAAAACCAAATACAACATGTACTACAAATACCCGACTAATAATTCTTCTCCCAAAATCATACGAACCGAGTAAATATGAATATAAGTGAGGACCAAATAAAGGTAATGATAAAAAAATTCTACTTATTACAACCCCAGCCCAATAAGACATTTGATGCCATGGTAATAAATAACCCATAAAAGCCTCTGCCATAATAGCAACATATATTACAACTCCTAATCTCCACATAATCGGATTCTTTCTATAACTACAATAATATAAACCACGACCCATATGAATAAATAAACAAACAAATAATAATCTCGCTCCCCATAAATGCATAAATCGCAATAACTCAATAGAAAATTTATCTAACAAAGGACCTGGCCCAGCTACCAAATGATGAGTTAATCCAAGTTCAGTATTTATAAATCCTATATAATCCATTGAACAAATTATACCGCTTATAAGTTGAATAGACATTGCTATTCCAGCCATAGAACCTCTACATCAAAATAATTTTAATTTAGAACTGGTAGGCATATCAAAACGCGGAACTCTTTTAGTATAAGAAAATTTGCGAATAAAAAACATAATAACTTGATTAAAAAACTCTACCTCTTGTACGAAAAACAAACATACTCTAATTATACAAAACCAAGAATAAAAATAAACCTAAGGCACCCAACCCAGTAAAAAATAATATTTGATAAAAGAAAGTAAATGGGACTAACAAAAAAAAAACAAATTTATAATCTCAACGAAAAATTGAATATAATGAAGTTTTAACTATTCGAGAAGAAATAACACCCAAAAAATAAAATAATAAATCCAATCCCCCTAATAATGAAAATCAATAACTCATAAAAAAACAATTATAATGTGCATATCATCCTAATAAAACCCCTATTAATAATACCAATAAAATTAAAAAACTTTCTATAAAAGACATTCTATAAAACTCAAAAAAGTTAAAATTAATTAATTTACCTCAAATTAGTAACACTGGCATAAAAAATAAAGATAAATAAAAATTTGTATCTAGGCTTAAAATAAATCCTTTTTGCCCCCTAATACACATTAAAAATAAACGGAAACTATAAGAAAAACTTAATAATACTCCTAATAAAATCAACATATACAATATAGGAGAATAACAAATCATTATTAAGAAAACATGCTTAGAAAAAAATAACCCTATAAACGGGAAACCTCTTAATCCAAAAATAACAAAAAACAAACTAAGCAATTCTCATATATTCTTACGAATATAAATTTTTAAATAATTTTGTCTACTTCCCCCTCTACTCATTAAATCACCTACAATAATAAATAAGACACACTTTAAAACCCCATGTCTCACAAGTTGTATTAGTCCCAACCAAATTTCACCAAATAATATATAAAACAAACATCACCTAATATTATTCCTTGTAGAAAGAGCTACGATCTTCTTTAAATCAACGAAACCTAAGGAACACAACCCAGTAATAATAATTCTTAAAATACAAGAAATAAACATAATAAACTTAAATAAAAAAAGATCATAAATTAAATAATTATAACATAAACTAAACCACACTCCAGCTGCAACCAATGTAGACGAATGAACTAAAGCTCTCACAGGAGTAGGTGCTCGCATAGCCTCTAATAACCAAGATATAAAAGGATAAGCAGCACTCTTTGTACTTACAATAAAAAATATAAATATTTTCATAATTAAGCCTACTGCCTCATAATTATATAAAAACCAACTAGCTATAAAAAAAAAACCTATATCACCAATACGCGACAAAACCATAGTTATCCAAGCAGCTCGTAATCTAACTGAATTTCTATAATATAATATAAGCAAATATCTGACTATTCCTAAGTACTCTCAAAAAATTAAAGAGGATAAGAGACCATAACTCGATACTAATAATGACATTATAAATAAAAAAATAAACATCAAAAATCATAAACCACAACGACTACCCATATAATGATCACAATACATTAAACTCAAAACACCACAAAATAACAACATTATTAACATACCCGGCCAAAATCAATTAACACCAAAACCCAATTCCATAATATCTAACCAAAGACTCAAGCCTACTAATCTCATAGACCAACCAATATAATAAAATAACAAAAATCTACCATAAAAGACTAATAATAATAAAAAAAATACATACCAAAAAAACACATTTGGTAGAAGATATAAACAACAAATTAACGGCCGAAACATTAATCTAAAAAATTAGTTTACCAAAAACACTAAGACAATAAGTATCCTATTTGACGCTTAAAATCAACCCATTAATCTCTGGCATTAGTGTAACAAGTACTGTAATAATTACAACAAAATCTGATCTCAAATCAAAATGAAAATTTTTCTTTACTCGCACTAGGAGGAAAACTCATTTTAAGTACCTAAAACTTATCCATATAATTCTGGCACACCTAGAAAAAAAATATATATATATATATATATATATATATATATATAATATATAATAAATTAAATATGATACTACTAGGTACATTTATAAAAATAGCCAAATAAATCTTATAAATCGATTTTTGTTATTTTGTTGATTTTTGTAAATTTTTACAAATTACGTTTTTAATTTAAGTGTAATTAAGGTAATATGTATAATAGCTATAAATTATAAACTATTATATTTCCTATTATATATATCCATACCATAAATACCTTATATAATATACCTCTTATATATTATATACATTATACCATGTATTATATCCTATAATTAACTATTATATTTCTTCTGGCCTCAACCATTCCTAGATTTACAATCTATTACATTTAAATATGTTAAGAAGATTTAACGTAAAAATCTTTTCTTACGACTAACAATATTACTTATTCTAAAAAAAGTTAATAATACTCTAATTACTAAAACAAGATATCTACTGCGAGAATATATATCACAAATAATAGTCGAAAGATCAGATACATTATAAATATTAAATCTTAAATCTTGGCTAAATCAACAACTTAAGACAATAAAAAATAATAACACAAACAATAATCTAAATTTTGAAAGACTTTCTTTTTGTAACTGAGCTGAAACAAAGAGTAATATCATATAAACCCCTCCTAAATAAACTACACAAAAAAGCAAAGAATACCACGATCTTGAAAAAATAAAAAATAAAACTGATGAAAGTAATATAGAGTTTAAAAGAAGTAATAAGCAACATATAACAGGATTAAAAAATATACAAAAACAAATTAATATAATAGAATAAAAGGTTAAAAGAGATAAAACCATTATCATGTTAAGGTAAAACCATATTTATACTAAGAATATAAAACTTTAATATTTAAGTTATTAACATAAAATCGTGTAACAACTCCATTATTTTTGCAAAATAATATTCTAAAAAATTAAACTAACGATCTAAGGATTAAAATAAACTAAAAAATAAACTATAAATCAAATAAAATCAACAAAATGCCAATAAAAACAAACAAAATATATAAAACGAAATTGATATATATAATTTTCTAAATTAAAATTATTATTATTAATAGTATAAATTCACTTATAAGACATAATTAAAAAACATATACCGACAAAAACATGAAATCCGTGAAAACTTACTAAAACCAAACAACAGCTATATCAAGATCTTTTTAATATTTTCATAGGACAACTACCAAATTCTATTAATTGTAAAATAATGAAACCTATACCATTAAATATTGTTAATAACAATCAAACTGACCCACAGCCTAAACTACTAGTATAATCCAATTTAAAATTCACAAACCCGCTTTTCTCATAACCTTCTATAATATGTTCAAACTGAACGACACAAAATGAAGATAACAAAAGAACAAATAAACCTAATAATGGGACACCAAAAGGATCAGATAAACAATCTTGACCTGCTTCATCAACAACCCAAAATATAGGCAACATTAATGACATAAATAATATAAGCTCCCCACTAACAAAAAACTTATATCAAGACGCTGTACTTGTTTCATCAAAGCAACATCATATTGGAGATTCTATATAAATAACCAATAAAAATGATAAACACATTAATAAAAAAACTAAAATATATCTTCAAGAGCCAATATTAATAAATATACTACTAAAAAAAAATAAAATAGAAATAAAACCAGAACAAACTATTGGAAAAACAGATATCATAATTAAATATAACAAAACTAAAGAAAACATAATATGTATTATATGATCATGAATCATACAGTTTAATTAACTTATTTCTTTTAGTGAAGATTAAAATTTTTTTGATTCCACAAATCAATAGTTTATATAACTTACATCACTAAAATATTAACCACAATTGGCATATAAGAATGACCAGCTCCACAAAATTCACTACAATAACCTATATATTGACCAGGACAGTCACAAACTAATACAAAAGAATTTAAACGTCCTGGTACAGCATCTACCTTAACATCTGCAGAAGCTAAACTAAAAGCATGTAAAACATCCTCAGACGTCACACTTATAGAATAAGTTTCACCTAAAAACAAATTTAAATTTTTATCAACAGTATTAACCAACTCACTCATATAGGAATCTTCACTATGTCTTAAATCATTAGAAAATGTTCAATATCACTGCTTACCTATAACATGAATATTCTTAAAAAAAGAAATCATATATTTACTATATTGATATAAGTGCTCACGTAACAAAACTAAATTTAAAAATATTAATATAACTATAAAAAATCTAGAAACTAACAATAAAATAGACTCTAACTTTTCAAATCTACCCCGTGAAAAAACCTTTGATAATGTTGGTCCCACAAAAAAAATATTTAAAAATACAGAAATTAATACTCATAAAAAAATAAAAATCCTCAATCTAACGACATAAACAGACAAAAATTTAGAAAATATTCTTTTACCAAAACTATAAATACCAACAGACATTTTTTTCTAGCCAATGATTCCTCATTGGCTACCATGTTACGACTTACTTCAACTAAATATCGAAGGTGACGGGCGATGTGTACCCCAATTAAACCTAATTCTCATAAACAATTATTTTATAATACTATTGAGTCCTAAATATAATCTAAACCAATTACGGATAATTATTTAAAATGTAACGCATTATCACCCTTCTTATAAGCAGCATATTGACCTGGATTAACAAATATAACTACATGAAATTCTTATAAATTCCATAAAAACCGGATATACACCAACTATAAAGAAGGTACACTACTTAGTGGACCATCTATTATTGAACACGTTCCCCCAAAAGAATATAATCAGCTGTCAAAATCTTTCAGTTAAAACTGAAAATTAAAAATTTTTTTATGTATAAAAGAGTATCTAATTCTTGTTTAAACTATACACTCAGAAATTATTATACTTAGTATCACATTAATTATATACCATTAAACCAGATAATTAAAACTTAATATAAATTCAATAATTTATCAAAAAGGCATAGCAAGTCAGTTTAACCGCGAATGCTGGCACTGAGACTTATTCTGCTAAATATATTAGACACCAAAACTAACTTTCATTATTATTCAAAATTCATTTCTAGTATATCCATAAAAAAAAACTACATTACAGAAAATATATAACTATACTATAAAATTTAACTAATATAAACCTTTTTTAACTAGAATAAAATTCATAAATATAAATTATTTATAATCCTTTCGTACTAATAAATAAAAATAATAGATAGAAACCAACCTGACTCACGTCGGTCTTAACTCAACTCATGAAAGGATTTAAAGGTCGAACAGACCTACACATTTAGCGGCTACACCAAACAGTTTCCTTAAATCAACATCGAGGTGGCAATTAAATAAATCAATTAGAACTCTCCTTATTTCTTACCCTGTTATCCCTAAGGTAGCTTAAATCGTTTTCCTATGGGATCCCTACCTTATTAAATTATTAAGCTTTGCCCCAAATAAATAAAAAAATTATAAAGCTCTTAGGGTCTTCTCGTCTTATTAACTAAGTGTGGCCTCTGAACCACCTAGTTAAATTCAAAATAATATAAACATCTTATAGTGCTTTTGTTAAACCATTCAAACAATCTCCCAATTAAAAAGCAATTAATTATGCTACCTTAGCACACTCACGCTAATGCGGCTATTGATAAAAACATAGAGCAGGCAATACCTCTAATTAATACCTAGAAGAAATGTTTTTGATAAACAGTCAAAACACTTTTTAGAAAAAAATTTATATTTTTAAAATTACTAATTTAAACATTCTAAAATTTTATATAATTTATAATATAATATAATAAAATCAATAAAAATAAATTCAGTATAAGGTTTAACCCTTTTATTATTAAAAGACACTATTAATCCAATAAAAAATAAAAAAAAATTATTATCTGATCATTGAACTATTCTCACAATAGTACAAATCTATAAAAAATTAAATATTATAACCAGCTATAACTAATAATGTATAAAATCTCTTAACATTAAGATATTTTCTATAAAGCTACTTGCTTATATATCCAATCTTAATCAAATATCTAACTTATCTAATTAGTTTCGAGAAATATTTATAAAATATATAATCATATAATCCTGATGCAAAAGGAAAAAAACCCAATTATAACAATATAAAAGCCTAACAGCTAACTAAATAATAATCATTTTCAGTGAATTACAAAATCACTATTTTTAACATAAACTAATTTAGTTAAAAATTTTTATTGTACATACCAAATAACTGGTCCTCTAACATGGAAAGATAGAATTCTTTATATAAAATACATGCACAATTTCGTGGATAAAAAATTATATCTACACTATTACTATGAAAAATAGTATGAAAAGTTAAAGGTCAAATCATAACATTAGCTACCATTCTTCTATTACGATAACTCCCTAAGACAATATTACAATCAACTAATGATAACCAAATAATGAAAATAAATAAACCTGCTCTAAAAGCTGAAATAAAACTTCCCAAAGTACAAATATTATTTAATCATCTAAACGAAGAATCATAAACACATACTCGACGAGGCAATCCACAAAGACCAAAATAGTGCATTGGAAAAAAACATAAATTAAAACCAACAGAAGAAACTATACAATGAGCTTGGAGATAAGACTTATTCAATCTATAACCAATTAAAACTGGTCACCACCATATAATACCTATAACAAAAGTACTATATGAGCCCAAAGAAAGAACATAATGGAAATGTGCTACTACAAACCATGAATCATGTAATCTAAGATCTAATCTAGAGGCTGAAAGAGCTATACCTGTTACTCCTCCTAATGTAAACAATATTATAAAAGAAATTAATCACCAAATAATGGGTTCAGTATTAACTACCCCACCATTAGAGAGCATAGTCACTCATGATATAACCTTAACACCAGTTGGTATACCAATTAGAGCTGTAACAGCTCTAAAAAAAGAAACACTCTTTATATCCATGCCAACTGTAAACATATGATGAGCTCAAACTATAAATCCTAATAACACTATAGAAAACATAGCAAAAACCATTCCTATATAACCTACTGGAGACTCTTTATTTCTTATCTCAGTACAAACATGTCCAACTATTCCAAATCCAGGCAAAATTAAAACATAAACCTCTGGATGACCAAAAAATCAAAACATATGTTGAAACATTATTGGATCTCCTCCTCCTATAGGATTAAAATAAGAAGTCCCAAAATTACGATCAAATAAAAGCATAGTTATGGCCCCAGCTAAAACAGGTATAGAAAGAAATAATAAAAAAGATGTAAAATAATAAGCTCACACAAATATTGGTGTTCGCAAAAACCAATCAATATATAAAATTGTTTGTCTAGAATTACAAATTGAATAAAAATAATGATTACAAGTTATAATAAAATTTAAAGCACCTAACATTCTAGAAAGTCCAGCTAGATGTAAAGAAATTAACATATAGTCTGTACCGCTACCACTAAAATAACTTCTTGAAAGAGGAGGATAGAAAGTTCAACCTACCCCAGCTCCTAAGTACATACTTATAAGCAAACATACCATAGAAGGTACTAAAATTCACAAACTAAAAGATTTTACACGTGGCAACTTCATATCACCCTGACGAGTAAAAATAGGCAAAAATATATTACCAAAACCTCCTATTAAAACAGGCATTAAAAAAAAGAAAATCATTACTATGCCATGGCTAGTAATTGAAAATTTATATAACTCAGTAGACATTATTTTATGATAAGGACTCATAAGATTTAAACGTATTATCATACTTAATCCTAATCCTATAAAACCAGATCAAGTACCCAAAAATAAATAAACCAAACCTATACTCTTATGTTTTAAAGAAAATAAAACAAATAACTTATTCATT